AAAAATTCCTGCGGCTACCATAGTAGCAGCATGGATAAGAGCTGAGATTGGAGTAGGTCCTTCCATGGCATCAGGTAACCATACATGAAGGGGAAATTGCGCGGATTTAGCAAGTGCGCCCCCAAATAATAAGAAGGCACACAGAGTCAAAAAGAAAAAAGGAATTTCATTATTATGAACCAAGTTATAAAAGATTTCGAACAAATCTCGAAATTCAAAACTTCCCGTTATCCAATAAAGACCCAGAATTCCTAATAATAAACTGAAATCCCCTACACGATTAGTTACAAATGCTTTTTGACAGGCATTCGCGGCAACGGGTCGTGTAAACCAAAAGCCTATTAATAGGTAAGAAAACATTCCAACGAATTCCCAACAAATATAAATTTGTATCAAATTGGAACTAGTGACTAATCCCAACATTGAAACATTAAAAAGGGTCATATAAGAAAAAAATCTTAAATATCCTTGATCATGAAACATATATTTCTCACTATAAATAAGAACCGTAATTCCAACCGTAGTAATTAAAATTGACATGATAGAAGTAAGTGGATCTACCAAATGACCAAACTCTAAAGAAAAATCATTATTGATGGTCCAAGACCAGACATATTGATAGATATCACTTTGATTTCTTTGTTGAATAAAGAAATAGGCCGAAAGAAGCATAACTAGACCTAAGCAAAAAAGAGTAGGAAAGGCCCATATACGCCGAAGGTGTTTTGTTGTCGTTGGAAAAAGTAGAAGTCCAACTCCTATTAACATAGGAACGGGAAGTGGAATGAACGGCATAATCCACGAATATTGAGATATATGTTCCATAAAAAATCAATAAAAAAATTCTGAATTCATTTTTTCTAATTCACCCGCCCTTGTCTCTTTTGAATGAAAAGGATCCATAATAAATAAAGATGTTCTAAACTCAAATTTTTCTATTCTTAACTCTTCAGTATTAAGTATTCTAAATATTGCTATAATGCTTTTCAAATATTGAAACTGAAACGAAGAGGATTAGCGTTTTTCAACAGATCACTAGAGCAGTGATGTATCCGTATATAAAAAAAGAAGCTAATCAAGAAAATAGATAAATAGATTTTTCGCTTGCAATTTCAACAGGAAGAATTGAGAATCATTTGAGAAATAGACTCCAATAGAGTCTGAAGGAAGCTATAAGTGTAGGGGGGCTTAGGTATTCTCTTAAATAGAGAAAGATAGATGTCAATGACATCTCAATATAGCAATGAAGAACCTTTTTTCATTTCAAAATGACAGTTCCCAAAAAACGTATTTCTAGTTCAAAAAAGCGAATTCGGAAAAAGATCTGGAAAAGAAAAGGGCATTGGGCGGCGTTGAAAGCTTTTTCATTAGGGAAATCCCTTTCTACCGGGAATTCAAAAACTTTTTTTTGTTTGTTTTCTAGGCCAACTTCTAATAAGAAAACAAAAGAATCATAAAAATGGATGGGGATTCTTTTTTCCCCATAAATCCGCCTGTGAAAATCAAAAAAGAGGGGGGGGGGTCTATCTTAAATAAGATCTTTCCCTTTTCCAGTAATTTGTTGTAGTCTACGCATCTTTCGTATGAAGTATAACCAAGGATTTGAGTCAAATCCTTTCTTTTAGAAAGCCCTAAGCGGGCGGGAGAACCTTATGGAAATTCGGGCAGCTTTGATTTTCGGTCTGTTCTATGGATTTTTAATCACATTTTCTAAAGTAACGAGCTACCTTTTCCTTATCAGATATTGGGTGTGTCAAGAGGATGAAGGGACTTTGAAGGCGAGAGCACTAAGCTATGGGTTTACTATAGGGCATTTGGTTGGATACTTATTAATCTATTACTTACCTTTTTATATTATAACATTGTGAGTAATTTTTATATAAAAATCATACTCGCTCTGTGCCTTATGTTATACCACTTTTTCTGGACCAATCATCACCTGGATATTTATTTACCCAAATCTTTTTCATCCCCGCAGCGAGATCAGACCCTAGCTTTTTTTTATGGATTTTGTTATCGATTACTCAATTTTACCTTTTTTCCAAATGCTGTCTTTTCTCGAATGATCATAGCCTACTTGGCACAATGCAAATATAAAATGTTATATCTATATACTACTTTTTGTGTTTGGGTAGTGGGTCATTTGATTTGTATCAAATGGGTGGAATTTTTATCATTATGGATGCAGAAAAACTATTCGGCTTTTCTGATTCTAACTCATAAACTATACCTGGAAGAAAAGATCCAGAAGATCAGATCTAGGACTCTATCTATAGCCAAAATCTTTTAATATAAACCAGATTCTGTAATCAAACCTGGGATCTATCGTGAGTCACAAACAATCGATGAAATGATTCAAATCTTAGCTACGATGATCTTTATTGCTTTCCTTTATTTGTTGGGAAAATCCCCTCTACCTTTTGTTCCGCACCGTTCATCCGTGCCTAGTGCAGTCGAGTTAGCCAGGATGTCTCGCCTAGAGGAAGAAGAAAAAGTGCAAAGAGAGGTAGAAGATAGATTCTATCCATTAGAGGACTTCGAAGAAGAACAAAAGAAAGACGAAAAGCCAGCTGACGAAGAAAAAAACAGGGCTTTAATTGCGAAAAAGAGTACCCGAAAAGAAAGAGAAAAAGGGGACAGCTTCAATTTCTTTTCCGTGTATATTCCCCATTTGAAGTTCCTTAATTGGTTTTTTTTAATCACAATTTGGTTTTTAGCGCCCTTTTCCGCGCTTTTTCCCATTTCTTTTTCAACCCTAATAGGTGGGTGCTACCTTATCGCTACATCAAAACTTCTTTCTACGAATATAGTGTCAAAAAAGGGGGGTTTTCGCAATTTGGTTTTTATAAATGTCTAAGCGATGGAAAAGAACGGACCTCTTTCACATATCCACTTTCTTTAATCACTTTTTATCAAATGATTGAAGGAAAACTTTCTTTTTTTAGAAAAAAAAAAGCTACTCCCCGATAGGGATAGATTGTACACCCGTTGGGTTTTACGAAATGCAAAGAAAAAAGCCAGTCTCAACAAGGAATTAAGAAAAAGAGTCAAGAAGCTAAAAAGTGGATCTCCTTTTAGGGATGTGTTGGACATACGGAGAAAGCTCTTTCAATTCAAGCACATTCCGAAAGTGTTGCGACCAATTTCTGAGACCCTGTTTGACCAAATGCACCCGTCGGGAGGAAAGAAAAGGGAAAAGGACCCCGTCTGGGATGGACCTTCTCGCGGAACTTTTTGGTATAACCATAAATTGATGAAAACAGCAGCGGAACAGAGGGTTGAGGAGGAAGAGAACCTGCAAAAAATGTGGTTCTTTTTTAAAGACTTACGACCTTTCAATCAGAAAGAGCAGTATTTGATACTTGAACGCCAAAAACAGGAACGGGAAAGCCAGGAAAAACAAAAGCTTAGACGGCAATGTTTCGAAAAGAGTTTTTTGGGGAAAACTTTGAAAATACTTCAAAAAATCGCTCCTTATTTTCGAGCTCCACGATATATCCCCAGTAACTCTATGTCGCGAGCTTTTCAACTTTATAAGATGTCTGCTTACTTGCCTCTTGACTGGCAGGAAACTACCCGAATATTAAGGCGAGTTCACAAGCTGAGAAAGAGGGGCATAATTATCCGAGTCAATGAGGAAAGAGAGAGTTGGATTCGTTCTCACAAGGAACGCTATCTAAAACTCAAGGAAATTAGAAAAAAAGGGTGCAATTGGAAAAAGAAAAAAGAACACCCAAGAAAATTTAAAATTATATAAAAAGACAAAGAAAGGAAAATGGAAAAAAAACCAAACTTTCCTCTTCAATCGAATTTGAACTAGAATTTTGGTTCTTAATTCTAATTTGAGAACAAGTTCAAAACGAAAGGGAGATTCAACAGATAGAAGAAACCTTTCTTCCTATCCAAACCCAATTTTAGAACAAATAAATCAAATACGTCGAAATCGTAACACGGTATATCACATCATGAATACCTACTATGATGGTCGAAGCGGTTTCACACATGACGACATTCCGAAGATGCGAAAAAAATACCGTCAGTTTCAGCTGAAACTACGGACAATCATGAAAGAAGTCCCTCGTTGGGGATACAACATCGATGATGAAAAAATAGATTATAGCGACTACATGATAAGAAATGACGATGTAGTATCGGAAGACGTCTATTTGCGGACAAGAAAAGCCAAATTTAGGGTCTTTAGAACCAAAGTATGGAAATACTATGAGCGACATGAGAAACGTGAACTGAAGCAATGGTATTTTTACCGTTATGCTAAGATCACGCATTTTCGTCGCAATATGGTCAAAGGTGCGGACCGCACCCAAAGGCGAAAAGTAACGATTTGTGGGTGGTATGAACACCGGGTCCAGTCGCCACTTTTTTTGCCCAAACGAAGGAAAACACTGATACTCATTCTGCTCACTTTAGATATATTCGAGCTTATGAAAAAATGTTATAGATTTCTAAGCCAGGAATCCCGGTTTCAAGTTAGAGTGAAGCGTGTATCCGAAAGGATAAACCGAATTTGGAAGAAACTTTGGAACTTGCCAGATTCTCAAAAGAGTGCTTTAGAAGCTGCTATAGAAGCATAAACCGAACTACACGGACTAAAGGAAAGCGACGAAGACAAAAAAAACGCCAAGAACAAGCAGATGCCTTAGATTAGAAGAATGGCAGGAGCGCCGAGAGGCGAATGAGATCCGAGCCATTTGTATAGCGGAAACTTGGGAACTCCTTCAATCGGGTCATGCAGTAAGATCTCTGATACTATTAATCCAATCCTTTTTGAGGAAAAATGTCATCTTTCCTTTATTGATAATAGCTAAAAATATGGCTCGTATACTCTTATTTCAAAGTCCCGAATTGTTTCAGGATTTCGCGGATTTAAAGAAGGAAATTCACACCTTGTGCGATTTTGGTGGTATTCCACTTGACGAGTCACAAGACCCAATAGGGTGGTTCACAGATGGTTGTCAGATAAGGATCCACTTTCCTTTTGAGTGGAAACCTTGGCGAGAAACCGAGCAAAGCAAAGAGAGCAGTGTGGCAGAGGATTTGTATTTAACCGTTTTTGGAAGAATCACTAATATTCCTTTTGGTACGGCTCGCAAGCCCTACCCGTTTTTTAAAACCGTCTTTGAAGAACTAAAGAAAAAAAAAGCTTCTCAAGAACTCAAAAACCTACTCACAAGTGTAATTAGAAAGTTGCAAAAGAAGGGTTTTTTGAAGTTTAAAAAAGGGGGGTTTCTTCGAAAACGTCTTTTAGCTTTTCAAAAGAAAAGCTTTGAATCCAAAAAGGGCGTAAAAGTAAAAAAAAGAAAAAATTTGAAAAAAGGTCCACAATCTAAATTAACAAAAAAGAAAAAAGAAAGGAAAGTGGATAAAACAAGGGCAATACAATAATAAATGAAATAGAAGGGCTTCTAAAAGAAAAGAAAAAAAAAGAGCTTTATTTCAACTATAAAAAAACATTCTTTTAAGATGAGAAATAGTCAAGTTAGTAAGAGTCAAAAAACTCTTGTTTTTGACTTATCCTCTCTGTCACAAGCATATGTCTTTTATAAATTATCGCAAACAGAAAAGTCTTCTTTGAGAGTATCGAAATTCCATAATTTGAGAAATTGTAGAGTTGGAATGAATCGATGGAAAGAATGGTTAAGAGGCCATTTTGACTACTATCTTTTATCCGAAATTATATGGTCCAGATTAGAAGCACAAAAATGGCGAAATAAAATGAATCAATGTCGCACGGCTGAAAATCACAATTTAAAGAAAGGGGATTCATATGAAGTAGACGCATTGCCGATTAACCCACAAAAATTGAAATTTCAAAAACACCTTAGGTATGATCTTTTAGCATATAGCTTCCTTAATGCTGAATATAATAAGGATCCCTATGTCATAGCGCCATCCTTAGTAAGTAATAACCAGACCGCAATTTCACATCTTTACAACATACACAAAGACAGCCTTGTGAATCTGCTGACAAGTAATTATAAGCATTTGCGCGAGTCCAGGGAAAAGCATCTTTTGTTGGATATGCATATCGACGTTAATAGGACGGCACTGCGTAGGCGGATGAATTCGAATCAGATACTCTTTCATGTTGAAGATAAGAAAAAAGGATCTAAGGTGGTGGATAAGGTCGCTATTGATTCTTGGGTAACTGGCCAGAATAGGGTGCTCCCGGCCGGGTCGTTAACCGAGGACCGCGTAGGGTTCGCAGAGGGCGCAATGGTCTTCCTAGAAAGCGTACTGAAACAACTAAGAGGGCGGAGACGACCTTACCCCGAAAGCCTAGATGAATCGTTCAGACCTGAATGGCTGAAGTGGCCGCTGGAGCACCTCATCGGGTACATCCATAAAATTTGTGATATGCACCTATACTTTTTCTCTGTTTCTGCCTTGTATTGGCCTGAGTTTTATGATAGGCATAGGCTAGCCAAGCTTGGCTGTCTTTTTCGGTATGAGAAGTGTTATGATAAAAGGCGTACCCCGATTTTGAAAAAACAAAAAAGCATGGCTAAACGAAAAAAAGCCCTGGCTGCTAGAAAAAAAATGTCGGGGAAGGCCCAATCGATAAAGATTGCTCAACGAGAGTTTGACCTGAGTTTGATACTAGAACCGGAAGAAGTTGAAAAAATCGAAAAAAAAAAAAAACTTTTTTGATTGGATGGGGTTAAATAATGAAAACGAACTAGAAGAACTAATGGAACGCAATAATGATGAAAAGAAAAGTTCTTTCCTAGAATCTCGTTTTTTTCTCTTCCCAGAATTTATCCAACTTTCTAATTTAATGAATCTTTATGCGAAAGCGGAGTGGACCACGCCGATTCATTCTTTTTTGCAAAATGGAAAGATACGTTCGCGCTCCTCTTACGCGGATTTAAAGGTTGAGGTTGACCCCTTCAACTGGTACATGTACGACAAAAAGGAATGGCCGGCGAAAGGAATACCACTTTGGGACTCGAACAAAGCCCGACGTCGTCGTCGACATCGCAAGGCGTTATTGAACCTAGGGAGAAAAGACCCTAGGAAGGAAACGACTTTGGACATTATGATAGATCCTACGGAGAGAGAAAGGGCTTATGCTGAGACGATAGCCGAAATGAAGGCCGAAGAACAAAAGAAAATAGACGAAGAATACGAAGAAAAAAAGAAAAAGAAGACGAGGGAAAGACCTTTGACGAAACAAGCTACAGAAAAAAACACAAAAAAAGATTTGCTCGGGTGAGTGTGAGTACATTGAAACCGATCAAGTATTCAAGGTTCCGAAAGACGGCGCTGAAGGATCTCAAAAAGTCGAATTCTTTCCGGTATCAAGTGCACTATAGCCTACGGTATTTGATAGCCGACTTCCTGGCTAATGTTACACGCACAAGCCAAGTCACGAATAAAGCAACTAACCCGAAGCTGCTGCTGGTTTTCATCAAGGATCTTGTAGAAATGAGTCAGTTTGGAATCATGGGAACTACTCAAAATCAACTTCCAACTTTGGAAGATATGCTAAACATGGGGTATCTCGTTCTGAACCCCATTCGTACCTTTAAAAGATTGAGGTGGGAGCGCGTTACGTATCAAATCCTAACCATTTCCCTGCTTCATAAGAATCAATTCCAAAGATTGGCCTACACTCCGGGTCCGCACAAGAAAAGAGACCCTTGTCTGGAGATAGGTGTGAACAAAGTGAAGCAAACTACATATAAGGTCCGCAAGGGGCGCAAGGTAGTAGAATCCTTGAGAGTGCAAAGACTGAGAGTTAAGAGGTGGTGGGGACTGCGTGTGTCTTATGGGAAATTTGGGTGTCCTAGGTCTTTCTGGACCCAATTTGTTCGATATTTAGTTCACCCATTCGCAATCCCATTGAAAGCCAAAGCACGTGGAAAGAAAAAGAGAAAGCTGACTCCTTGGTCTTATGAGAGAGTCTTTAGTCTATTCCAATGGAACCCCGAAGTACGTCCAAAGAAAAAGAGAAAGCTGACTCCTTGGTCTTATGAGAGAGTCTTTGGTCAATTCCACGCAGACAAGATGAGGTTCTTTTATAAGATAGGTGTTTGCGGCAAGTTCAAGCGCGAATGCACAGCTATCCTTCTAAGCCTTATAACTGACCCTAAGCGTGCCAACGACAGAATCAAAAAGCTTCTTCTTTTGGACGAGGGAGTGCCAGATACGCTTGTCGAAAAGGGTCTGCTTGTTCCTGAAAATCTTTTCTCCCCCAGACGCCGCAGACAATTGAGAATTGTAAATGAACTAAATCAAAAAAAGAAAAGAATCCCTCAAAAGAAATTCACCCCCTACAACAAACTTCTTAAAGAAACTGGGCGTATGGATTTGAACCTACTATTGAGAGAACTAGACGAACGAGAAAAGAGACAACGAGAGGAACGACTCAATCTAGTTCAAAAGAAAGAAAAAGAACAAGACGAACTACGCAAAAAAGAAGAAGAAAGCAAAGAATGAAATAGAATCAAAAAGAAACTAATGAGATTAAGGTTTTTTCTTTGGCCGAATTATCGACTCGAAGACTTAGCTTGTATGAATCGCTATTGGTTTAATACTACTAATGGCAGCCGTTTCAGTATGTTAAGGATCCGAGTATATCCACGATTGAAAACCCGTTAAGATTCCTTTTTGACTAGAATACCCATACCATTCTAATGGATTGTTTTACATTCCAGGTGTAACCATGAAATATAGAAATGGCTCAACAAAAGAAAGAAGCTTTTGTTGAGCCATTCTTTGATTTTTAGATTTTCATTTGAATATTCCCCTTTTTTTTGTTTATCTTGTGTAAGTGGAGAAAGAAATAGACTCTTCTTTTCTATCCCGAGCCGAATCCAATTTCAATTGGAATGAATTGTTGATTTTCAAAAATGAGAAGTTCATAACGAAATGAATATTTGATTATATAAAAAATGGATCAATTCAAAAAGAACTTGGATTATTATTACTGATCAGTCAAATTCATTTTTTAAAAAAAGAAAAGATAAGGAAACCTTGTTTTATGGTAAAAACTCCATTCATTTCAGTTATCTCGCAAGAAGAAAAAGAAAAGAATAGAGGGTCCGTTGAATTTCAAGTCTTTTGTTTTACCAAGAAAATAGACAAAATTTCTTCCCATTTGAAATTGCACAGAAAGGACTATTTATCTCAGAGAGGTCTACATAAAATTTTGGGAAAACGCGAGCGTCTGCTGTCTTATTTGTCAAAGAAAAATCAAGTACGTTATAAAGAATTAAGAAAGAGGTTGAATACTTCGCGAGTCAAAAACTCGTTCAATTAGAAATGTTCTTTTCAATTATTTGCTTTATTATCTTTTTGCATTTGGATGAATGTCTTTTCGTTTTCGGCAATTCATGAAAGAAAAAATCGAGGAAAAACTTATGACTATACCAGCTACAAGAAAAGACCTCATGATAGTCAATATGGGCCCTCACCACCCATCAATGCACGGTGTTCTTCGGCTCATCCTTACTCTAGATGGTGAAGATGTTATCGACTGTGAACCCGTATTGGGTTATTTACACAGAGGGATGGAAAAAATTGCGGAAAATCGAACTATTATACAATATCTGCCTTATGTAACACGTTGGGATTATTTGGCTACTATGTTCACAGAAGTAATAACTGTAAATGCCCCAGAGCAATTGGGAAATATTCAAGTACCTAAAAGGGCTGGCTATATCAGAACAATTATGCTGGAATTAAGTCGTATAGCTTCTCATCTATTATGGCTTGGACCCTTTATGGCCGATATTGGCGCACAAACCCCCTTTTTTTATATTTTCAGAGAAAGAGAATTCATATATGATCTGTTTGAAGCAGCCACCGGTATGAGAATGATGCATAATTATTTTCGTATCGGAGGAGTTGCAGCCGATCTACCTCATGGCTGGATAGATAAATGCTTGGATTTCTGTAATTATTTTTTAACAGGACTTGCTGAATATGAAAAGCTTATTACGCGGAATCCTATTTTTTTAGAGCGAGTAGAGGGAATAGGCATTATTGGTAAAGAAGAAGCAATAAATTGGGGTTTATCAGGACCAATGCTACGAGCTTCCGGAATGCAATGGGATCTTCGTAAAATCGAGAATTCTGAATGTTACAAAAAATTCGATTGGGAGGTTCAGTGGCAAAAAGAAGGAGATTCATTAGCTCGCTATTTAGTCCGAATCGGTGAAATGAGGGAATCCATAAAAATGATTCAACAGGCTCTGGAAGGAATTCCGGGAGGTCCTTATGAGAATTTAGAAATTCGATGTTTTGATAGAGAAAGGTATCCAGAATGGGGCGGTTTTGAATATCGATTCATTAGTAAAAAACCTTCTCCGACTTTTGAATTGCCGAAACAAGAACTTTATGTGAGAGTTGAAGCCCCAAAAGGAGAATTGGGAGTTTTTCTGATAGGAGATCGGAGCAGCTTTCCTTGGAGATGGAAAATACGTCCACCGGGTTTTATGAATTTGCAAATTCTTCCTCAGTTAGTTAAAAGAATGAAATTGGCTGATATTATGACAATACTAGGTAGCATAGATATCATTATGGGAGAAGTTGATCGTTGAGATGATAATTGATACACCAGAAGTACAAGATATCAATTCTTTTTCCAGATTCGAATCCCTACAAGAGATATATGGGATCGTCTGGATGCTTGTCCCTATTTTGACCCTTGTAGTGGGAATCACAATAGGTGTATTAGTAATTGTGTGGTTAGAAAGAGAAATATCCGCGGGGATACAACAACGTATTGGGCCTGAATACGCCGGTCCTTTCGGAATTCTTCAAGCTCTAGCAGATGGGACAAAACTGCTTTTGAAAGAGAACCTTCTTCCATCTAGAGGGGATAGCCCTTTGTTCAGTATTGGCCCAGCCATGGCAGTCATATCAATTCTTCTAAGTTATTCAGTAATTCCTTTTAGCTATCGCCTTGTTTTAGCTGATCTAAATGTTGGTGTTTTTTTATGGATTGCCATTTCAAGTATTGCTCCCATTGGACTTCTTATGTCAGGATATGGATCAAATAATAAATATTCCTTTTTAGGTGGTCTACGAGCTGCCGCTCAATCAATTAGTTATGAAATACCATTAACTCTATGTGTGTTGTCAATCTCTCTACGTGTGATTCGTTAAAACAGAAACCCGCATTCGGGTTGAGGAACTAAACCAGATAGTTATATGAGTGAAAGAAAACAGCTTCTATTCTATAGTCTAAAATGAGAAGAAAATTGGCAGTAAAAAACGGAGTCTCATTTCCTATGTACAAGAGGTAAGCGGAAGTAAACATTAAGGGAAAGGGAAAGGGCCCTTGCCCCAAGATTGGTTGAGTAGTCATCCTGGCTTGAAGCGGGCTCAAAAGATCAACCGGATACGGTTTTCGTTACCCTTTCTGCCTATTCCCTCAGATCTATTACCATAAAGAAATGGGGAGCTCCTTTCAAATGAGTGGATACTTAGGAACACAAAAATACATAAAGGATTGGTAATGGAGATTTTGTAAATTGTCCAAAAGGACATTTTGACATAACATAAAAAGAAGAGTAATTGGGGGCTTTCAGTTGGTAGAAATGATCAAGCAGTACTCCTCGCAATTCCGACCTAGAGTATGCTCCGATCCACCGATTCAATAAATAACTATCAGGAACGAAAGAATCCTTTATTCACTTTTTTGAAACCCCCTTTAGAAAATCAAATAGAAAAGCCATGGAACTCACCCCCTTCATCTAGACAAATGATGAAAAATAGGTTATCATACTTTCGAGTAAGCCGCTATGGTGAAATCGGTAGACACGCTGCTCTTAGGAAGCAGTGCTAAAGCATCTCGGTTCGAGTCCGAGTAGCGGCATAAGATTTTCTAAACGAGATCAAAAAGAAACCATATTCTTTTAGTTTTCAAAATGGGAAGAAAAATGCAATTCCCAATTCTTCTTTTTAATTGGAGGAACCCGGATCTTTTTTTTGTATGATCTTTTTGACTTTAGAGCACATATTCACTCATATATCTTTTTCGGTTGTTTCAATTTTAATTACAATTCCTTTTTTTACCTTATTGGTAAATGAAATCGTAGGACTATCTAATTCGTCAGAAAAGGGCATGATAGTGACTTTGTTCTGTATAACAGGATTCTTAATAACTCGTTGGATTTATTCAGGGCATTTCCCATTAAGTAATTTAAATGAATCCTTAATCTTTCTTTCATGGAATTTCTCCATTATGAATATGCTTCCGTATTTGAAAAATCTTAAAAATCATTTAAGCGCAATAACCTCACCAAGCACTCTTTTTATCCAAGGCTTTGTTACTTCGGGTCTTTTAACTCAGACCCATCAACCCAAAATAATAGTGCCCGCTCTCCAATCCCAGTGGTTAATGATGCACGTAAGTATGATGATATTGAGCTATGCATCTCTTTTGTGTGGATCTTTATTATCAATAGCTCTTCTAGTCATTACATTTCGAAAAAGTAGAAGGGTGGTTGGTAAAAGAAAGAAGTTCTTCAATGTGTTCTTTTCCAATATCCTTTACATAAATGAAAGAGAAAAGATTTTACTAAACACTTCTTTTCCGCCTTCTGTAAATTATTACAGGTCTCACTTGCTTCAACAATTTGATTGTTGGAGTTATCGTATTATTAATCTAGGATTTCTCTTTTTAACCATAGGAATTCTTTCAGGAGCAGTATGGGCTAATGAGGCATGGGGGTCATATTGGAGTTGGGACCCAAAGGAAACTTGGGCCTTTATTACTTGGACGATATTTGCGATTTATTTACATATTCGAGAAAAGAAAAACGCAGAAGGTGTAAATTCCGCAATTGTGGCTTCTATTGGCTTTCTTATAATTTGGATATGTTATTTCGGAATCAATCTAGTAGGAATAGGGTTACATAGTTATGGTTCATTTCCAATATCATATAATTGAATTGAACGAAGTTTATGAGAAATAGAAAAACAGAGTGTCCAAGCGGCAGGCTTCCATCAACAGAAGAAAACGCCGTTGAGAACCATTTGAATCACTACACAGAACTTGATTCAAATGGTTCTCACAAGGACAAAAGAGGTCTGATTAAAAATCCATTTTTTCTTTTTGCTTAACTTGAAATTACGGCAAAGATCCGCTTTTTTCATTGTCCAAGTCCAACAAAATTTGACATAGGATTTCTTTTTTTTTTTTACTTTTTTGTTTGATTTCTAAAAGCTATCTCCCAAAAAATTGAGATACAATCAACTCAACCTTGTCAACAGATAATGAGAGAAGAAAATCGGGATAAATACCCATACCTATTACGGGTAAAAGGATAGAAATCGAAATAAATAACTCTCGTGGACCAGAATCAAAAAAAGAGGAGTTTGGGGCATTCAAAAGCCTGTAACCGTAGAACATCTGACGTAACATAGATAGTGAATAAATCGGAGTTAATATCATTCCAATTGCCATTACCAAAGTAATTATTATTTTTGGCATTAAAAGAAATTTTTGGCTGGTGATTATTCCAAAAAAGACTATCAATTCTGCAACAAAACCACTCATACCCGGTAATGCAAGGGAAGCCATCGATAAGATACTGAACATCGTAAATATTTTCGGAATGGCCACGGCCATTCCACCCATTTCGTCGAAAGAACCAAGACGTATTCTATCATAACTCGTCCCTGCCAAGAAAAAAAGCGCAGCACCAATAAATCCATGAGAGATTATTTGTAAAAGAGCTCCACTAAGTCCCGCATCCGTTATAGAGCCAATTCCTATCATTATGAAACCCATATGAGATACAGAGGAGTAGGCTATTCTTTTTTTTAAATTACGTTGACCAATAGATGTGGAAGCTGCATAAACTATTTGGATTGCACCTACTATAATCAAATAGGGGGAAAATATAGAATGCGCATGGGGCAATAATTCCATATTGATCCGAACCAATCCATAAGCTCCCATTTTTAATAAGATTCCGGCTAGAAGCATACAAGTACTGTAATGAGCCTCTCCATGAGTGTCTGGTAACCATGTATGTAAGGGTATAATCGGTGATTTGACAGCAAAAGCAATAAGAAAGCCGATATAGAATAGTATTTCTAGTGCCGCAGGATACGATCTATGAGTTGATATTTCAAAATTGAATGTTGGCTCGTTGGAACCGTATAACCCGATACCTAGAACGCCTATTAATAGAAAGATGGAGCTTCCTGCAGTGTACAAAATAAACTTTGTAGCTGAATACAGGCGTTTCTTTCCCCCCCACATGGATAAAAGTAAATAAACCGGAATTAACTCTAGCTCCCACATGATGAAAAAAAGCAAAAGATCCTGAGAAGAAAATGATCCTATTTGACCGCTGTACATTGCTAACATCATGAAATGGAATAATCGGGAATCTCGAGTAACGGGCCAAGCGGCTAAAGTAGCCAAAGTGCTTATAAATCCCGTCAGTAAAATGGGTCCCAGGGAGAGTCCATCTATTCCCAATCTCCAGTCAAAATGAAAAAAAAAGATCCATTTATAATCCTCCACGAGTTGGATTAATGGATCGTCCATTTGGAAATGATAACAAAAGGCATAGGCCGTTATAAGGAGTTCTAGTGAACATACGCACAAAGTATACCATTTAGTTACCTTATTTCCTCTATGAGGAAAAAAGAAAATGAAAGAACCCGCTGAGATCGGAAAAATAACAATTAGTGTTAACCAAGGAAAAGAATTCGTGGTAAAGACAAGATACACTTGGACCATAAAACCCATGCTCAAAATCAAAAATAGAATCTATTTCTTAGTCTCTATTCTTTTTTTTTGAGTAAGGGTTTTGTCGGTAAAAAAAAAGAAAAATGTATTCAATTCAACTGGGATTTTATGAAAGGTATTAATAAGCTAGACCCATACTTCGAGTTGTTTCATGCCATAAATAAACCCGAACACTTAAGAAATCTGTTGGACAGGCGGATTCACATCTCTTACACCCGACACAATCCTCTGTTCTTGGAGCGGAAGCAATTTGCTTAGCTTTACATCCGTCCCAAGGTATCATTTCTAATACATCCGTGGGACAGGCTCTAACACATTGAGTACACCCTATACATGTATCATAAATTTTTACTGAGTGTGACATGGGGTCTATAATTTTTGAAACGTCATAAATTTTCGATCTAGTCATTTTGAAATAACTCATATATTTCGACACCAGATGAAGCAAGGATTTAGCAGAATTTTTCAACCTACTTTCTACTTTTGATATTAAAAAAAGGCCAAGATACTTTGCTTTTATTTCTTCTGTTTTTCCAAATAGGATCGAGGTAACATATCATACATACCAACTTCAATTGATGCATAATAGAATCTTACTGATCTAATCAGTACTACTTATTCAATAAATTCGATTGATTAATACGAATTGATTTTTTGTTACGATAAATTGACGAAAGAATAGCCGGTCCAATAGCTGCTTCAGCGGCTGCAATGGCTATAACAAAAATGGAGAAAATGTCACCTTTTAGTTGGCGACTATCAAAAAAATCAGAAAATGTTACGAAATTGAGATTCACCCCATTCAGCATAAGTTCAAGAGACATAAGAGCCCTAATCATATTCCGACTCGTGATCAATCCATAGATACCAATAGAAAATAAAAAAGAACCCAAAACAAGGACATGTTCGAGTATCATTGAAGAGCTCCTTTTCAATTTGAATTCATTTCAATAGCAACAAGAATGCAAGGGATTCGATTCATTTTAATGCTACTACAAACAAGTATCAAACAAAGGCAAGATGTAGAAAAAGAGATTTGACATTTTATATATTAAGAAAGAGTCTTCGATTCAAGCAGAATTCAAAGAAGATAGATATGATAAAACGGAAGACGATTTCAATTCCATTTTTTTTTGTTTTGCCAGTTAGAAATGAAAAGGTTTTTTTACTGACGAGCCACAGCAATTGCACCTAGCAAAGCAACTAAAAGAATTATAGAAATGAGTTCAAATGGAAGAAAAAAATCTGTTGATAAATGAATTCCAAGTTGTTGACTATTACTTATCAAATCTTTCTCTATAATCTGGTTTGATCTTGTAGTCCAAAGAATCCCATACCATGATGTATCTAGAATAATAGTAATTAGTGAAAGAAAAAGAATAGTACAAATTAGTGAAGTAAGCCCATCCCCAACAGTCCAAAGATGAAAATCTTTGTAATATTCTGAACCATTCATGAACATCACAGCAAATATTATTAAAACATTTATAGCTCCTACATAAATAAGGAGCTGTGCAGCAGCTACAAAATAGGAGTTTGATAGAATATAACATAAAGATATACAAATAAAAACAAATCCCAAAGAAAAGGCAGAATAAATTGGGTTGGTAAGTAATACGACTCCTAGACCCCCTAATATAAGATCTGATCCCAGAAAAACTAAAAGAAAATCGTGTATTGGTCCGGGCAAATCCATTAGATGTAAGAAAGAAATAGAAATCTTTTTCATGACCTTATTGACCCCACCAGGAAAACTTTTACGATACCAACCCGCTTGTATTCAATTAGAATCTTAATGAGTGTGAATTGCCGTAGGTGGAATTAGTCGACAACCCCCCGATTCTATATTTCCAATAAAGAAAGGGGATGTGAAGAAACTTGAAATCCAATTGAAGCCGGGGTTCTCACTAACCAATCACTTCACTAGTTCCAGTTTGTCCTTATTGAACAAGAAAAAAAAAGAACAGATTCTTGATTCTTTTAAGCAAAAGACGAACTTTATTAATTGGACATTGTTCTTGAATTAAGAGGTTTACCCGCTTTTGATTTGAGGTGAATTCAAAAAGATTCGGATTGTATAATCATCAATTACTGGCATTGGTAAACGACCCAGAGCAGTTTGATTATAATTCAATTCGTGACGATCATAGGTTGAAAGTTCATATTCTTCGGTCATCGATAAACAATTTGTTGGACAATACTCCACACAATTACCACAAAAGATACAAATTCCAAAATCAATACTGTAATTAAGTAAGCGTTTCTTTCGAATATCAGTTTCAAATTGCCAATCAACAACAGGTAGATCTATAGGGCATACACGAACACATACTTCACACGCAATGCATTTATCGAATTCAAAATGAATTCGACCGCGGAAACGTTCTGATGTAATGAATTTTTCGTAGGGATATTGAATTGTTACAGGGAAACGATTTGCGTGGGATAAGGTAATCATCAAACTTTGACCAATGTACCTTGCAGCTCGTACTCTTTGTTGACCATAATTCATGAATCCAATTACCATAGGGAACATATCGCGACTATCTATGAATCTTTTTACCTTTCTTTCTCTTGTGTAAGACATACCGTGAAGATAGAATATCCTAGTCCTTTTTTATTTTCCTTACAGCGAAAGGAGTTGAGAAGACGTTGTTAATAATAGATTACCGAGAGAAATGGGTAAAAGAAATTTCCACCCAAGATTTAAGAGTTGGTCCATTCTTAGCCTAGGTAAAGTCCATCTTGTTGTGATAGAAAGAAACAAGAAAAAAAAAGTTTTAGCTAATGTAATAAAAAGTTCGATTGTTGTTCTAAAGATTGCACCCGCGTTATTTATTTCAAATAATGGAGCAAAGTCTATGTATGGAATAGAGAGATTCCAACCGCCTAAATAAAGAATTGTTACAAATAAAGAAGAAACTAATAAATTGAAATAGGAAGTAATGTAAAATAAAGCAAACTTTATACCAGAATATTCGGTTTGATAGCCGGCTACTAATTCTTCCTCTGCTTCTGGTAAATCAAAGGGTAATCTTTCGCATTCGGCTAGGGAAGAAATTAGAAAAATAAGAAACCCTATAGGTTGACGCCACAAATTCCACCCCCAAAAACCAAATTTTGACTGCGCCTCAATTATATCGACTGTACTTGAACTATTAGAAAATCCTAGTCGGCAAAATCATCACTATTCCCATCGCTATTACAGAACCGTACGTGAGATGGTTTTACCTCATACGGCTCCTCAAGGGCCTTAATGAAATTGAAGGACCAATTCTTTTTATCTGGCTCTATTTTAAGGATGAATAAAGTTATTAAAAAAGGAATTGATTGGAAGGTCCCGAATTAGACCAATGGAATTCTGTCTACTAAAAACGAAAATAGAAAAGAAAGAAGAAAAGGGAAAAGTACTTCTGAATTGATCTCATCCTTTAATCTTTCCTTTTTTTTTTCTTGAGTAATAGCTTAATCCTTGAATAAAATACCCCGTATGAAGATATACAGAAATATTGCGACCCTGGGTTTTCGATTGCGAAAAGGCTTTTATGAGTTCTATCTCCCTAAAAAACTAGAATTTCAAAGGAAATATAAAAAAGAGACTTTCTATTGAAACTTCTTGTGATTCCAGTCTTTCTTTTTTTCCTTCCTATCCTTCCTTCTTTCTCTTCTTTCTAAAGGGGGTTTCAAAAAAGTGAATAAAGGATTCTTTCGTTCCTGATAGTTATTTATTGAATCGGTGGATCGGAGCATACTCTAGGTCGGAATTGCGAGGAGTACTGCTTGATCATTTCTACCAACTGAAAGCCCCCAATTACTCTTCTTTTTATGTTATGTCAAAATGTCCTTTTGGACAATTTACAAAATCTCCATTACCAATCCTTTATGTATTTTTGTGTTCCTAAGTATCCACTCATTTGAAAGGAGCTCCCCATTTCTTTATGGTAATAGATCTGAGGGAATAGGCAGAAAGGGTAACGAAAACCGTATCCGGTTGATCTTTTGAGCCCGCTTCAAGCCAGGATGACTACTCAACCAATCTTGGGGCAAGGGCCCTTTCCCTTTCCCTTAATGTTTACTTCCGCTTACCTCTTGTACATAGGAAATGAGACTCCGTTTTTTACTGCCAATTTTCTTCTCATTTTAGACTATAGAATAGAAGCTGTTTTCTTTCACTCATATAACTATCTGGTTTAGTTCCTCAACCCGAATGCGGGTTTCTGTTTTAACGAATCACACGTAGAGAGATTGACAACACACATAGAGTTAATGGTATTTCATAACTAATTGATTGAGCGGCAGCTCGTAGACCACCTAAAAAGGAATATTTATTATTTGATCCATATCCTGACATAAGAAGTCCAATGGGAGCAATACTTGAAATGGCAATCCATAAAAAAACACCAACATTTAGATCAGCTAAAACAAGGCGATAGCTAAAAGGAATTACTGAATAACTTAGAAGAATTGATATGACTGCCATGGCTGGGCCAATACTGAACAAAGGGCTATCCCCTCTAGATGGAAGAAGGTTCTCTTTCAAAAGCAGTTTTGTCCCATCTGCTAGAGCTTGAAGAATTCCGAAAGGACCGGCGTATTCAGGCCCAATACGTTGTTGTATCCCCGCGGATATTTCTCTTTCTAACCACACAATTACTAATACACCTATTGTGATTCCCACTACAAGGGTCAAAATAGGGACAAGCATCCAGACGATCCCATATATCTCTTGTAGGGATTCGAATCTGGAAAAAGAATTGATATCTTGTACTTCTGGTGTATCAATTATCATCTCAACGATCAACTTCTCCCATAATGATATCTATGCTACCTAGTATTGTCATAATATCAGCCAATTTCATTCTTTTAACTAACTGAGGAAGAATTTGCAAATTCATAAAACCCGGTGGACGTATTTTCCATCTCCAAGGAAAGCTGCTCCGATCTCCTATCAGAAAAACTCCCAATTCTCCTTTTGGGGCTTCAACTCTCACATAAAGTTCTTGTTTCGGCAATTCAAAAGTCGGAGAAGGTTTTTTACTAATGAATCGATATTCAAAACCGCCCCATTCTGGATACCTTTCTCTATCAAAACATCGAATTTCTAAATTCTCATAAGGACCTCCCGGAATTCCTTCCAGAGCCTGTTGAATCATTTTTATGGATTCCCTCATTTCACCGATTCGGACTAAATAGCGAGCTAATGAATCTCCTTCTTTTTGCCACTGAACCTCCCAATCGAATTTTTTGTAACATTCAGAATTCTCGATTTTACGAAGATCCCATTGCATTCCGGAAGCTCGTAGCATTGGTCCTGATAAACCCCAATTTATTGCTTCTTCTTTACCAATAATGCCTATTCCCTCTACTCGCTCTAAAAAAATAGGATTCCGCGTAATAAGCTTTTCATATTCAGCAAGTCCTGTTAAAAAATAATTACAGAAATCCAAGCATTTATCTATCCAGCCATGAGGTAGATCGGCTGCAACTCCTCCGATACGAAAATAATTATGCATCATTCTCATACCGGTGGCTGCTTCAAACAGATCATATATGAATTCTCTTTCTCTGAAAATATAAAAAAAGGGGGTTTGTGCGCCAATATCGGCCATAAAGGGTCCAAGCCATAATAGATGAGAAGCTATACGACTTAATTCCAGCATAATTGTTCTGATATAGCCAGCCCTTTTAGGTACTTGAATATTTCCCAATTGCTCTGGGGCATTTACAGTTATTACTTCTGTGAACATAGTAGCCAAATAATCCCAACGTGTTACATAAGGCAGATATTGTATAATAGTTCGATTTTCCGCAATTTTTTCCATCCCTCTGTGTAAATAACCCAATACGGGTTCACAGTCGATAACATCTTCACCATCTAGAGTAAGGATGAGCCGAAGAACACCGTGCATTGATGGGTGGTGAGGGCCCATATTGACTATCATGAGGTCTTTTCTTGTAGCTGGTATAGTCATAAGTTTTTCCTCGATTTTTTCTTTCATGAATTGCCGAAAACGAAAAGACATTCATCCAAATGCAAAAAGATAATAAAGCAAATAATTGAAAAGAACATTTCTAATTGAACGAGTTTTTGACTCGCGAAGTATTCAACCTCTTTCTTAATTCTTTATAACGTACTTGATTTTTCTTTGACAAATAAGACAGCAGACGCTCGCGTTTTCCCAAAATTTTATGTAGACCTCTCTGAGATAAATAGTCCTTTCTGTGCAATTTCAAATGGGAAGAAATTTTGTCTATTTTCTTGGTAAAACAAAAGACTTGAAATTCAACGGACCCTCTATTCTTTTCTTTTTCTTCTTGCGAGATAACTGAAATGAATGGAGTTTTTACCATAAAACAAGGTTTCCTTATCTTTTCTTTTTTTAAAAAATGAATTTGACTGATCAGTAATAATAATCCAAGTTCTTTTTGAATTGATCCATTTTTTATATAATCAAATATTCATTTCGTTATGAACTTCTCATTTTTGAAAATCAACAATTCATTCCAATTGAAATTGGATTCGGCTCGGGATAGAAAAGAAGAGTCTATTTCTTTCTCCACTTACACAAGATAAACAAAAAAAAGGGGAATATTCAAATGAAAATCTAAAAATCAAAGAATGGCTCAACAAAAGCTTCTTTCTTTTGTTGAGCCATTTCTATATTTCATGGTTACACCTGGAATGTAAAACAATCCATTAGAATGGTATGGGTATTCTAGTCAAAAAGGAATCTTAACGGGTTTTCAATCGTGGATATACTCGGATCCTTAACATACTGAAACGGCTGCCATTAGTAGTATTAAACCAATAGCGATTCATACAAGCTAAGTCTTCGAGTCGATAATTCGGCCAAAGAAAAAACCTTAATCTCATTAGTTTCTTTTTGATTCTATTTCATTCTTTGCTTTCTTCTTCTTTTTTGCGTAGTTCGTCTTGTTCTTTTTCTTTCTTTTGAACTAGATTGAGTCGTTCCTCTCGTTGTCTCTTTTCTCGTTCGTCTAGTTCTCTCAATAGTAGGTTCAAATCCATACGCCCAGTTTCTTTAAGAAGTTTGTTGTAGGGGGTGAATTTCTTTTGAGGGATTCTTTTCTTTTTTTGATTTAGTTCATTTACAATTCTCAATTGTCTGCGGCGTCTGGGGGAGAAAAGATTTTCAGGAACAAGCAGACCCTTTTCGACAAGCGTATCTGGCACTCCCTCGTCCAAAAGAAGAAGCTTTTTGATTCTGTCGTTGGCACGCTTAGGGTCAGTTATAAGGCTTAGAAGGATAGCTGTGCATTCGCGCTTGAACTTGCCGCAAACACCTATCTTATAAAAGAACCTCATCTTGTCTGCGTGGAATTGACCAAAGACTCTCTCATAAGACCAAGGAGTCAGCTTTCTCTTTTTCTTTGGACGTACTTCGGGGTTCCATTGGAATAGACTAAAGACTCTCTCATAAGACCAAGGAGTCAGCTTTCTCTTTTTCTTTCCACGTGCTTTGGCTTTCAATGGGATTGCGAATGGGTGAACTAAATATCGAACAAATTGGGTCCAGAAAGACCTAGGACACCCAAATTTCCCATAAGACACACGCAGTCCCCACCACCTCTTAACTCTCAGTCTTTGCACTCTCAAGGATTCTACTACCTTGCGCCCCTTGCGGACCTTATATGTAGTTTGCTTCACTTTGTTCACACCTATCTCCAGACAAGGGTCTCTTTTCTTGTGCGGACCCGGAGTGTAGGCCAATCTTTGGAATTGATTCTTATGAAGCAGGGAAATGGTTAGGATTTGATACGTAACGCGCTCCCACCTCAATCTTTTAAAGGTACGAATGGGGTTCAGAACGAGATACCCCATGTTTAGCATATCTTCCAAAGTTGGAAGTTGATTTTGAGTAGTTCCCATGATTCCAAACTGACTCATTTCTACAAGATCCTTGATGAAAACCAGCAGCAGCTTCGGGTTAGTTGCTTTATTCGTGACTTGGCTTGTGCGTGTAACATTAGCCAGGAAGTCGGCTATCAAATACCGTAGGCTATAGTGCACTTGATACCGGAAAGAATTCGACTTTTTGAGATCCTTCAGCGCCGTCTTTCGGAACCTTGAATACTTGATCGGTTTCAATGTACTCACACTCACCCGAGCAAATCTTTTTTTGTGTTTTTTTCTGTAGCTTGTTTCGTCAAAGGTCTTTCCCTCGTCTTCTTTTTCTTTTTTTCTTCGTATTCTTCGTCTATTTTCTTTTGTTCTTCGGCCTTCATTTCGGCTATCGTCTCAGCATAAGCCCTTTCTCTCTCCGTAGGATCTATCATAATGTCCAAAGTCGTTTCCTTCCTAGGGTCTTTTCTCCCTAGGTTCAATAACGCCTTGCGATGTCGACGACGACGTCGGGCTTTGTTCGAGTCCCAAAGTGGTATTCCTTTCGCCGGCCATTCCTTTTTGTCGTACATGTACCAGTTGAAGGGGTCAACCTCAACCTTTAAATCCGCGTAAGAGGAGCGCGAACGTATCTTTCCATTTTGCAAAAAAGAATGAATCGGCGTGGTCCACTCCGCTTTCGCATAAAGATTCATTAAATTAGAAAGTTGGATAAATTCTGGGAAGAGAAAAAAACGAGATTCTAGGAAAGAACTTTTCTTTTCATCATTATTGCGTTCCATTAGTTCTTCTAGTTCGTTTTCATTATTTAACCCCATCCAATCAAAAAAGTTTTTTTTTTTTTTCGATTTTTTCAACTTCTTCCGGTTCTAGTATCAAACTCAGGTCAAACTCTCGTTGAGCAATCTTTATCGATTGGGCCTTCCCCGACATTTTTTTTCTAGCAGCCAGGGCTTTTTTTCGTTTAGCCATGCTTTTTTGTTTTTTCAAAATCGGGGTACGCCTTTTATCATAACACTTCTCATACCGAAAAAGACAGCCAAGCTTGGCTAGCCTATGCCTATCATAAAACTCAGGCCAATACAAGGCAGAAACAGAGAAAAAGTATAGGTGCATATCACAAATTTTATGGATGTACCCGATGAGGTGCTCCAGCGGCCACTTCAGCCATTCAGGTCTGAACGATTCATCTAGGCTTTCGGGGTAAGGTCGTCTCCGCCCTCTTAGTTGTTTCAGTACGCTTTCTAGGAAGACCATTGCGCCCTCTGCGAACCCTACGCGGTCCTCGGTTAACGACCCGGCCGGGAGCACCCTATTCTGGCCAGTTACCCAAGAATCAATAGCGACCTTATCCACCACCTTAGATCCTTTTTTCTTATCTTCAACATGAAAGAGTATCTGATTCGAATTCATCCGCCTACGCAGTGCCGTCCTATTAACGTCGATATGCATATCCAACAAAAGATGCTTTTCCCTGGACTCGCGCAAATGCTTATAATTACTTGTCAGCAGATTCACAAGGCTGTCTTTGTGTATGTTGTAAAGATGTGAAATTGCGGTCTGGTTATTACTTACTAAGGATGGCGCTATGACATAGGGATCCTTATTATATTCAGCATTAAGGAAGCTATATGCTAAAAGATCATACCTAAGGTGTTTTTGAAATTTCAATTTTTGTGGGTTAATCGGCAATGCGTCTACTTCATATGAATCCCCTTTCTTTAAATTGTGATTTTCAGCCGTGCGACATTGATTCATTTTATTTCGCCATTTTTGTGCTTCTAATCTGGACCATATAATTTCGGATAAAAGATAGTAGTCAAAATGGCCTCTTAACCATTCTTTCCATCGATTCATTCCAACTCTACAATTTCTCAAATTATGGAATTTCGATACTCTCAAAGAAGACTTTTCTGTTTGCGATAATTTATAAAAGACATATGCTTGTGACAGAGAGGATAAGTCAAAAACAAGAGTTTTTTGACTCTTACTAACTTGACTATTTCTCATCTTAAAAGAATGTTTTTTTATAGTTGAAATAAAGCTCTTTTTTTTTCTTTTCTTTTAGAAGCCCTTCTATTTCATTTATTATTGTATTGCCCTTGTTTTATCCACTTTCCTTTCTTTTTTCTTTTTTGTTAATTTAGATTGTGGACCTTTTTTCAAATTTTTTCTTTTTTTTACTTTTACGCCCTTTTTGGATTCAAAGCTTTTCTTTTGAAAAGCTAAAAGACGTTTTCGAAGAAACCCCCCTTTTTTAAACTTCAAAAAACCCTTCTTTTGCAACTTTCTAATTACACTTGTGAGTAGGTTTTTGAGTTCTTGAGAAGCTTTTTTTTTCTTTAGTTCTTCAAAGACGGTTTTAAAAAACGGGTAGGGCTTGCGAGCCGTACCAAAAGGAATATTAGTGATTCTTCCAAAAACGGTTAAATACAAATCCTCTGCCACACTGCTCTCTTTGCTTTGCTCGGTTTCTCGCCAAGGTTTCCACTCAAAAGGAAAGTGGATCCTTATCTGACAACCATCTGTGAACCACCCTATTGGGTCTTGTGACTCGTCAAGTGGAATACCACCAAAATCGCACAAGGTGTGAATTTCCTTCTTTAAATCCGCGAAATCCTGAAACAATTCGGGACTTTGAAATAAGAGTATACGAGCCATATTTTTAGCTATTATCAATAAAGGAAAGATGACATTTTTCCTCAAAAAGGATTGGATTAATAGTATCAGAGATCTTACTGCATGACCCGATTGAAGGAGTTCCCAAGTTTCCGCTATACAAATGGCTCGGATCTCATTCGCCTCTCGGCGCTCCTGCCATTCTTCTAATCTAAGGCATCTGCTTGTTCTTGGCGTTTTTTTTGTCTTCGTCGCTTTCCTTTAGTCCGTGTAGTTCGGTTTATGCTTCTATAGCAGCTTCTAAAGCACTCTTTTGAGAATCTGGCAAGTTCCAAAGTTTCTTCCAAATTCGGTTTATCCTTTCGGATACACGCTTCACTCTAACTTGAAACCGGGATTCCTGGCTTAGAAATCTATAACATTTTTTCATAAGCTCGAATATATCTAAAGTGAGCAGAATGAGTATCAGTGTTTTCCTTCGTTTGGGCAAAAAAAGTGGCGACTGGACCCGGTGTTCATACCACCCACAAATCGTTACTTTTCGCCTTTGGGTGCGGTCCGCACCTTTGACCATATTGCGACGAAAATGCGTGATCTTAGCATAACGGTAAAAATACCATTGCTTCAGTTCACGTTTCTCATGTCGCTCATAGTATTTCCATACTTTGGTTCTAAAGACCCTAAATTTGGCTTTTCTTGTCCGCAAATAGACGTCTTCCGATACTACATCGTCATTTCTTATCATGTAGTCGCTATAATCTATTTTTTCATCATCGATGTTGTATCCCCAACGAGGGACTTCTTTCATGATTGTCCGTAGTTTCAGCTGAAACTGACGGTATTTTTTTCGCATCTTCGGAATGTCGTCATGTGTGAAACCGCTTCGACCATCATAGTAGGTATTCATGATGTGATATACCGTGTTACGATTTCGACGTATTTGATTTATTTGTTCTAAAATTGGGTTTGGATAGGAAGAAAGGTTTCTTCTATCTGTTGAATCTCCCTTTCGTTTTGAACTTGTTCTCAAATTAGAATTAAGAACCAAAATTCTAGTTCAAATTCGATTGAAGAGGAAAGTTTGGTTTTTTTTCCATTTTCCTTTCTTTGTCTTTTTATATAATTTTAAATTTTCTTGGGTGTTCTTTTTTCTTTTTCCAATTGCACCCTTTTTTTCTAATTTCCTTGAGTTTTAGATAGCGTTCCTTGTGAGAACGAATCCAACTCTCTCTTTCCTCATTGACTCGGATAATTATGCCCCTCTTTCTCAGCTTGTGAACTCGCCTTAATATTCGGGTAGTTTCCTGCCAGTCAAGAGGCAAGTAAGCAGACATCTTATAAAGTTGAAAAGCTCGCGACATAGAGTTACTGGGGATATATCGTGGAGCTCGAAAATAAGGAGCGATTTTTTGAAGTATTTTCAAAGTTTTCCCCAAAAAACTCTTTTCGAAACATTGCCGTCTAAGCTTTTGTTTTTCCTGGCTTTCCCGTTCCTGTTTTTGGCGTTCAAGTATCAAATACTGCTCTTTCTGATTGAAAGGTCGTAAGTCTTTAAAAAAGAACCACATTTTTTGCAGGTTCTCTTCCTCCTCAACCCTCTGTTCCGCTGCTGTTTTCATCAATTTATGGTTATACCAAAAAGTTCCGCGAGAAGGTCCATCCCAGACGGGGTCCTTTTCCCTTTTCTTTCCTCCCGACGGGTGCATTTGGTCAAACAGGGTCTCAGAAATTGGTCGCAACACTTTCGGAATGTGCTTGAATTGAAAGAGCTTTCTCCGTATGTCCAACACATCCCTAAAAGGAGATCCACTTTTTAGCTTCTTGACTCTTTTTCTTAATTCCTTGTTGAGACTGGCTTTTTTCTTTGCATTTCGTAAAACCCAACGGGTGTACAATCTATCCCTATCGGGGAGTAGCTTTTTTTTTTCTAAAAAAAGAAAGTTTTCCTTCAATCATTTGATAAAAAGTGATTAAAGAAAGTGGATATGTGAAAGAGGTCCGTTCTTTTCCATCGCTTAGACATTTATAAAAACCAAATTGCGAAAACCCCCCTTTTTTGACACTATATTCGTAGAAAGAAGTTTTGATGTAGCGATAAGGTAGCACCCACCTATTAGGGTTGAAAAAGAAATGGGAAAAAGCGCGGAAAAGGGCGCTAAAAACCAAATTGTGATTAAAAAAAACCAATTAAGGAACTTCAAATGGGGAATATACACGGAAAAGAAATTGAAGCTGTCCCCTTTTTCTCTTTCTTTTCGGGTACTCTTTTTCGCAATTAAAGCCCTGTTTTTTTCTTCGTCAGCTGGCTTTTCGTCTTTCTTTTGTTCTTCTTCGAAGTCCTCTAATGGATAGAATCTATCTTCTACCTCTCTTTGCACTTTTTCTTCTTCCTCTAGGCGAGACATCCTGGCTAACTCGACTGCACTAGGCACGGATGAACGGTGCGGAACAAAAGGTAGAGGGGATTTTCCCAACAAATAAAGGAAAGCAATAAAGATCATCGTAGCTAAGATTTGAATCATTTCATCGATTGTTTGTGACTCACGATAGATCCCAGGTTTGATTACAGAATCTGGTTTATATTAAAAGATTTTGGCTATAGATAGAGTCCTAGATCTGATCTTCTGGATCTTTTCTTCCAGGTATAGTTTATGAGTTAGAATCAGAAAAGCCGAATAGTTTTTCTGCATCCATAATGATAAAAATTCCACCCATTTGATACAAATCAAATGACCCACTACCCAAACACAAAAAGTAGTATATAGATATAACATTTTATATTTGCATTGTGCCAAGTAGGCTATGATCATTCGAGAAAAGACAGCATTTGGAAAAAAGGTAAAATTGAGTAATCGATAACAAAATCCATAAAAAAAAGCTAGGGTCTGATCTCGCTGCGGGGATGAAAAAGATTTGGGTAAATAAATATCCAGGTGATGATTGGTCCAGAAAAAGTGGTATAACATAAGGCACAGAGCGAGTATGATTTTTATATAAAAATTACTCACAATGTTATAATATAAAAAGGTAAGTAATAGATTAATAAGTATCCAACCAAATGCCCTATAGTAAACCCATAGCTTAGTGCTCTCGCCTTCAAAGTCCCTTCATCCTCTTGACACACCCAATATCTGATAAGGAAAAGGTAGCTCGTTACTTTAGAAAATGTGATTAAAAATCCATAGAACAGACCGAAAATCAAAGCTGCCCGAATTTCCATAAGGTTCTCCCGCCCGCTTAGGGCTTTCTAAAAGAAAGGATTTGACTCAAATCCTTGGTTATACTTCATACGAAAGATGCGTAGACTACAACAAATTACTGGAAAAGGGAAAGATCTTATTTAAGATAGACCCCCCCCCCTCTTTTTTGATTTTCACAGGCGGATTTATGGGGAAAAAAGAATCCCCATCCATTTTTATGATTCTTTTGTTTTCTTATTAGAAGTTGGCCTAGAAAACAAACAAAAAAAAGTTTTTGAATTCCCGGTAGAAAGGGATTTCCCTAATGAAAAAGCTTTCAACGCCGCCCAATGCCCTTTTCTTTTCCAGATCTTTTTCCGAATTCGCTTTTTTGAACTAGAAATACGTTTTTTGGGAACTGTCATTTTGAAATGAAAAAAGGTTCTTCATTGCTATATTGAGATGTCATTGACATCTATCTTTCTCTATTTAAGAGAATACCTAAGCCCCCCTACACTTATAGCTTCCTTCAGACTCTATTGGAGTCTATTTCTCAAATGATTCTCAATTCTTCCTGTTGAAATTGCAAGCGAAAAATCTATTTATCTATTTTCTTGATTAGCTTCTTTTTTTATATACGGATACATCACTGCTCTAGTGATCTGTTGAAAAACGCTAATCCTCTTCGTTTCAGTTTCAATATTTGAAAAGCATTATAGCAATATTTAGAATACTTAATACTGAAGAGTTAAGAATAGAAAAATTTGAGTTTAGAACATCTTTATTTATTATGGATCCTTTTCATTCAAAAGAGACAAGGGCGGGTGAATTAGAAAAAATGAATTCAGAATTTTTTTATTGATTTTTTATGGAACATATATCTCAATATTCGTGGATTATGCCGTTCATTCCACTTCCCGTTCCTATGTTAATAGGAGTTGGACTTCTACTTTTTCCAACGACAACAAAACACCTTCGGCGTATATGGGCCTTTCCTACTCTTTTTTGCTTAGGTCTAGTTATGCTTCTTTCGGCCTATTTCTTTATTCAACAAAGAAATCAAAGTGATATCTATCAATATGTCTGGTCTTGGACCATCAATAATGATTTTTCTTTAGAGTTTGGTCATTTGGTAGATCCACTTACTTCTATCATGTCAATTTTAATTACTACGGTTGGAATTACGGTTCTTATTTATAGTGAGAAATATATGTTTCATGATCAAGGATATTTAAGATTTTTTTCTTATATGACCCTTTTTAATGTTTCAATGTTGGGATTAGTCACTAGTTCCAATTTGATACAAATTTATATTTGTTGGGAATTCGTTGGAATGTTTTCTTACCTATTAATAGGCTTTTGGTTTACACGACCCGTTGCCGCGAATGCCTGTCAAAAAGCATTTGTAACTAATCGTGTAGGGGATTTCAGTTTATTATTAGGAATTCTGGGTCTTTATTGGATAACGGGAAGTTTTGAATTTCGAGATTTGTTCGAAATCTTTTATAACTTGGTTCATAATAATGAAATTCCTTTTTTCTTTTTGACTCTGTGTGCCTTCTTATTATTTGGGGGCGCACTTGCTAAATCCGCGCAATTTC